AGAAACAAAATATTTTAACTATTTATTAAATTTAAATAAAATTGTAACTAATGCTAATGGTCAAAAAATTAATAGAAAATCGATTAGAATAAAAGAAATCAATAAAAAAGTCCCCCGATGGTCATACAAATTAATCACCGATTTAGAACAACAATCAAGAAAATATAAAGAAGACATACCAATAGGTCATCAAATTCGTTCAAGAAGGGGCAAGCGTGTAGTCATTTTGACTGCTACAAAAGGTACTCCTAAGACTACGAATAGTAAAATGTCCGATATAAAAACCGACGTGACTTTAATGCGCTATTCGCAACAATCAGACTTTCGGCGCGGTATAATCAAAGGTTCTATGCGGGCTCAAAGGCGCAAAGTGGTTATTTTCGAATTATTTCAAGCAAATGCGAAGTCCCCCCTTTTTTTGGAGAGACGACAAAAATCCCCTCCCTTTTATTTTAATATTTCCGGGTTGATTAAACTAATTTTTAAAAATGGGTTGGATAAAGGGGAAGCATTCAAAACTGGAGAGTATACAAAAGAACAAACAAAAATAGAAGAAAAAGAAGAAACCAACAAAAGAAAGGAAAAAGCACGAATAAAAATCGCAGAGGATTGGAATCGTATTCCATTTGCGCAAGGAATAAGAGGTTGCGTGTTAATAACTCAATCTATTTTTAGAAAATATATTCTATTACCTTCATTGATAATTGCCAAAAATGTTGGACGTATATTCCTATTGCAACGTCCTGAATGGGCTGAGGATTTCCAAGAATGGAATAAAGAGATCTATATTAAATGCACCTATAATGGTATTCCATTATCCGAAACCGAATTTCCAAAAAATTGGTTGACAGAAGGTATTCAAATAAAAATCGTATTTCCTTTCTGTCTGAAACCTTGGCACAAATCGAAACTACAATCCTCTCAGAAAGATCTAATGAAAAAGACAAAAGAAAAAGGTGATTCTTGTTTTTTAACAGTTTGGGGAATGGAAACGGAACTCCCCTTTTGTTCACCCCGAAAAAAACCTTCCTTTTTTAAACCCATTTTAAAGGAATTCGCAAAAAAAATTGGAAAATTTAAAAAGAAGTATTTTCGAGTTCTAAAAGTTTTCAAAGTAAAAACAAAATTACTTCGAAAAGTTTCAAAAGAAACAAAAAAATGGGTTATCCAAAGTGTTTTTTTTAGAAAAAGAATAATAAAAGAACTTTCAAAAGTAAATCCAATTCTATTATTCAGATTAAGAGAAGTCGGAGTCGATAAATCAAGCGAAATTAAAGAAGAAAAAGATTCCATAATAAACAATCAAACGATTCACGAATCATTTAGTCAAATTCAAATTGCATCTCCGGGTTGGACAAACTCTTCGTTGACAGAAAAAAAAATGAAGGATCTGGCTGATAGAACAAGTACAATTCGAACTCAAATAGAAAGAATCACAAAAGAGAAAAAAAAAGTAACTCCAAGAATAAATAATCTTAGTCCTACAAGTTATAATGCTAAAAAATTAGAAAAACAGCAAATGGTTAAAATGTTAAAAAGAAGAAATGCTCGATTAATCTGTAAATTATCCCCTTTTGTAAAATTTTTCATTGAAAAAATATACACGGGTATATTTTTATATATCATTAATATTGCCAGAATAAATACAAAACTTTTTCTTAAATTAACAAAAAAAATTATTGATAAATCCATTTACAATAATGAAAGAAAACAAGAAAGAATTAATAAAAAAAAGAAAACTACAATTCCGTCTATTTCGAGTATAATTCTAAGAAAGGAACTTGAGAATATTAGTAATATTAAAGCAAATTCACATATTTTTTATGACTTATCCTACGTACCACAACCATATGTATTTTATAAATTAGGAAAAATCCAAGTTATTAACTCGTTAAGATTTGTTCTTCAATATCAACGAATCCCCTTTTTCCTTAAGGCTAAAATAAAGGATTCTTTTGAAACACAAGGAATGCTTGATTCGAAATCAGCAGATAACAAACTTCCGAGTTCTGAAATGAATCCATGGAAAAGCCGGTTAAGAGGACATTATCAATACCATTTATCTCAGATTGGATGGTCTAGATTAATACCAGAAAAATGGCGAAATACATTTCGTCAGCATCGTATAGCTAAAAAGGCAAATTTTAGCAAACGGCATTCATATGAAAAAAAACCATTAATGAATTCCAAAAAACAAAAAAAATTGGAAGTATATTCATTATCTAATCAAAAAGAGAATTTTATAAAATACTATCGATCTGATCTTTTAGCATATAAATTTATTCATTATGAAAAGAAAACGGAATGCTTTTTTTATGGATCTCCCCTTCAAGGAAATACGAACCAAGAATTTTATTATAACACGCCTAAAAAAAACTTTTTTGATATGCTGAGGAACATCCCTATTAAAAATGATCTAGGAAAGATCCATATGGAAAAACCGGCCGATAGAAAATATTTTGATTGGAAAATTTTGCAATTTGATCTTATACAAAAAATCGATATTGAGGCCTGGATCATAATCGATACCAATAGGAATCAAAATACTCAAATTCGTACTAAAAATTCTCAAATAATTTCTAAAAAATATTTTTTTTATCTTAAGATCCCAGAGATAAATTTACCAAACTCTCACAAGGGGTTTTACGATTGGATGGGAATGAATGAAAAAATGCTAAAGCATCCCATATCCAATCTGGAACTTTGGTTCTTCCCAGAATTTTTGTTAATTTATAAGACATATAAAATGAAACCTTGGTTTATACCAAGCAAATTACTTCTTTTAAATTTAAATAGAAGTGCAAATAAAAAGATCAATGAAAAGGACAATTTTTTGATAGCATCAAATAAAAAGCATCGAAATCAAGAAGAAAAAGAACCGACAAGTCGAGGAGAGCGGAGATCCGTTCTCTCACCCCCAAAAGATATTGAAGAAAATGATGCAAGATCAAACATGAAAAAAGGGAAAAAGAAAAAACAATACACGAAAGCGGAACTGCGTTTGTTCATGAAACGTTATTTGCTTTTTCAATTGCGATGGGATGAGACTTTGAATGAAAGAATGATCAATAATATCAATGTATATTGTCTCCTGCGTAAACTGATAGATTCACCAAAAATTACTCTATCCTCGATTCAAAAGAAACAAATGAGTTTGGATATAATGATGATTAATAATAATTTAACTCTTTCAGAATTTATGAAGAAGGGAGTATTGATTCTAGAACCCATTCGTTTGTCTGAACAAAAAGATGGGCAATTTATTATGTATCAAACCGTTGGTATTTCGTTGGTTCATAAGAATAAGCATCAAAAATACCAAGAGCAAGGACATGCTTCTAACAATAATTTGGATTTACTTGTTCCCGAAAATATTTTATCCTTTAGACGTCGTAGAAAATTGAGAATTCTAATTTGTTTCAATTCAAAAAAGAGAAATTATATAGATCCAAATCCGGTATTTTGTAACGTAAAAAACAGCAGCCAAGTTTTACATGACAATAACCATCTTGATAGAGATAAAAATCAATTAATGAAATTAAAGCTCTTTCTTTGGCCTAATTATCGATTAGAAGATTTAGCTTGTATGAATCGTTATTGGTTTGATACCAATAATGGCAGCCGTTTCGGTATGTTAAGGATACAGATGTATCCACGATTGAAAATTTTTTAATAATACACTTTTCTGTATATCCTATACCCTATATATAATAGGGTATATGAAAGCAAACAAATACACAGATCAGATGTCTTATCTCACATTTCATTATAGTATCCAATATCAAATGAATAATGTCTGAATTCGATCTCGAAATGAATGAACGAAACCTTCTTTATTTTAGGTCTAAATTCTTCGATCCAAAAATGTACCAAGCTTTTCTATTCCTATAGGAAAACCAATTCAAAATTGAATTGATTGATTTGAATTCATGAAATTAGGAGTTCAAAAAGAAATTTGGATTAGATTCTTGTATATACCACATTCAAATTAATGGCATTATTATTACTGATCGGTAAAATCCATATCTGTAAAAAGGGCAAGGGGCGTTTTTTTATGGTCAAAAATGCATCGATTTCAGTTATTTCTCAAAAAGAAAACAAAGAAACCAGGGGGTCTGTTGAATTTCAAGTATTCAGTTTCACCACTAAAATAAGGAAACTCACTTCACATTTGGAATTGCACAAAAAAGACTTTTCATCTCAGCGAGGTTTGCGAAAAATTTTGGGAAAACGTCAACGACTGCTGGCCTATTTGTCAAAAATAAATAGGGGGCGCTATAAAGAATTAATTGGGGAGTTGGATATTCGAAAGATAAAAACTCGTTAATTTGAAGCGTGAGACTGTTTGCGCTTAGTCGTTTAAATTTTGATGAACTTCTTTCTTTTTACTTTCAGCAATGCATGGAAGAATGACTCGAGAAAAACTTATGATTCCACCAACTACAAGAAAAGACCTCATGATAGTCAATATGGGCCCTCACCACCCATCAATGCATGGTGTTCTTCGACTGATCGTTACTCTCGATGGTGAAGATGTTATTAACTGTGAACCAGTATTGGGTTATTTACATAGAGGGATGGAGAAAATTGCGGAAAATCGAACAATTATACAATATTTGCCTTATGTAACACGTTGGGATTATTTAGCTACTATGTTCACAGAAGCAATAACCGTAAACGGGCCCGAACAGCTAGGCAATATTCAAGTACCTAAAAGGGCTAGCTATATCAGAGCTATTATGTTGGAGTTGAGTCGTATCGCTTCGCATTTGTTATGGCTTGGTCCTTTTATGGCAGATATTGGGGCGCAGACTCCTTTCTTCTATATTTTTAGAGAACGAGAATTGATATATGACCTATTTGAAGCGGCTACCGGCATGCGCATGATGCATAATTTTTTTCGTATCGGAGGAGTCGCTGCTGATCTACCTCATGGCTGGATAGATAAATGTTTGGATTTTTGCGACTATTTTTTAACCGGGGTTGCTGAATATCAAAAGCTTATTACACGGAATCCTATTTTTTTAGAACGGGTTGAGGGCGTAGGCATTATTGGCGGAGAAGAGGCACTAAACTGGGGTTTATCGGGACCAACGCTACGAGCTTCCGGAATACAATGGGATCTTCGTAAAGTTGATCGTTATGAGTGTTACGAGGAATTTGATTGGGAGATTCAATGGCAAAAAGAGGGGGATTCATTAGCTCGGTATTTAGTACGAATTGGCGAAATGACAGAATCTATAAAAATTATCCAGCAGGCTCTGGAAGGAATTCCAGGGGGACCCTATCAGAATTTAGAAAGCCGCCGCTTTGATAGAATAAAAGACCCTGAATGGAATGATTTTGAATATCGATTTATTAGTAAAAAACCTTCTCCTACTTTTGAATTGTCCAAGCAAGAACTTTATGTAAGAGTCGAAGCACCAAAAGGAGAATTAGGAATTTTTCTGATAGGAGATCGGAGTGTTTTTCCTTGGAGATGGAAAATTAGACCGCCTGGTTTTATCAACTTGCAAATTCTTCCGCAGTTAGTTAAAAGAATGAAATTGGCTGATATTATGACGATACTAGGTAGCATAGATATTATTATGGGAGAAGTTGATCGTTGAAATGATAATTGATACAACAAAAATACAAGCTATCAATTCTTTTTTCAGATTGGGATCCTTAAAAGAAGTCTATGGGATCATATGGATGCTTATCCCTATTTTCATTCTTGTATTAGGAATCACACTAGGTGTACTAGTAATTGTTTGGTTAGAAAGAGAAATATCTGCAGGGATACAACAACGTATTGGACCCGAATACGCGGGTCCTTTCGGAATTCTTCAAGCTTTAGCAGATGGTACAAAACTACTTTTCAAAGAAAATATTCTTCCATCTAGAGGAGATACTCGTTTATTCAGTCTCGGGCCATCCATAGCAGTCATATCCATTTTACTAAGTTATTCAATAATTCCTTTTAGCTATCGCTTTATTCTAGCCGATCTTAGTATTGGTGTTTTTTTATGGATTGCTGTTTCAAGTCTTGCTCCCGTTGGACTTCTTATGTCGGGATATGGATCAAATAATAAATATTCCTTTTTAGGTGGATTAAGGGCTGCTGCTCAATCAATTAGTTATGAAATACCATTAACCCTATGTGTATTATCAATATCTCTACGTGTGATTCGGTGAGACATCAAATTTCCCCTATTTATTTTCTTTCTAGCAAGAAAGTGAAATGGTTGGAATATCCATTTTTTTATTCATTATTGGGTTGATGAAGTAAACCAGATAGTTATATGAGTGAAATAAAACGGCTTAAAATTTTGCTGTTAAAGGAATTTAATCTCATTTCCTATGTACAAGAAGTAAGTGAAAGTAAACATAAGCAGTCAAGGTTGTTTATCCCAAGATTGGTTGATTAGTCATTTTGTCTTGAAGCGGGTTCAAAAGATCAACCGTATGGGGTTTTTACTATACTATTACGATAGACGTATTACCCTAAATGAGAGATTCAAAAAAAACGAGTGGATGGTTAGGAAGACCAAGATACACAAAGGAGTAGTCATGGAGATTCTGTAAATTATCCAACAGGATATTTTTTTTATAGATAAAGTAATTCGAATTGGGGCTTTAAGTTGGTAGAAATTCTTAAGAAGTACTCCCCACGATTTCATCCAGAGTATGTTCCTATCCACCAATTAAGTAAATAACTATCAAAACGACGAAATCTTTTACTTTTGGTAATGTGCCTTTTCTGAGAAAGGAGAATAGGAACGAACTAAAATTCAAAAACGAGAATTGCAAAAAGAGATCTTTTTTTATTCCTGACTATTTCGATTTTATTTACAGAAATACAATTCTTGTTATGTAATGCAATATGTAATTCTTTTTCGTAATCAAAAGTGAGAAAATGATAGGTTGAAATATCTATACGATATTCTCTAAAAAGTATTTTTTCATTCAAGGATAAAGTTATTAATCAACAAAGAAAAATAAAAATTCTTAAAAGATGAGATCAATTCAGAAGCACTTTTTTATTAAAAATCTAGCAGACAGAATTCCATTGGTCTAATTCTAGGCCCTAGGATAATAATTTGATTCTATATAGATCTTACAAACACATCAAGAGAAATAATGTTGAAAGGTCCTTAGATTTATTTCTGACCTATGAGGAGCCGTATGAGGTGAAAATCTCATGTACGGTTCTGTAATAGCGACGGGAACGGTGATGTTAGCGTCGACTAGGATTATCTAACAGTTTAAGTACAGTTGATATAGTTGAAGCGCAATCAAAATATGGTTTTTGGGGATGGAATTTATGGCGCCAACCTATAGGGTTTATTGTTTTTCTGATTTCTTCTCTAGCCGAGTGTGAGAGATTACCTTTTGATTTACCAGAAGCAGAAGAAGAATTAGTAGCAGGTTATCAAACCGAATATTCAGGTATCAAATTTGGTTTATTTTATGTTGCTTCGTATCTAAATCTACTCGTTTCTTCATTATTTGTAACAGTTCTTTACTTGGGGGGTTGGAATCTTTCTATTCCATACCTATTCGTTCCTGAGCTTTTTGACATAAATAAAAGAAGTCACGTTTTTGGAACAATAATCGGTATCTTTATTACATTAGCTAAAACTTATTTGTTCTTGTTCATTTCTATTGCAACAAGATGGACTTTACCGAGACTTAGAATGGACCAACTTTTAAATCTTGGATGGAAATTCCTTTTACCAATTTCTCTAGGTAATCTATTATTAACAACTTCGTCCCAACTTCTTTCACTGTAAAGGAATAGAAATAGAATAGGCTTTTCTTTATAACTTGTCTCAAACAAGAGAAAGAAAAAAGTAAAATTATTTATAGATATTCAGATATGTTCCCTATGCTAACTCAGTTCTTAAACTCCGGTCAACAAACAATACGAGCTGCCAGGTACATTGGTCAAGGTTTCATGATCACCTTGTCCCACGCGAATCGTTTACCTGTAACTATTCAATACCCCTACGAAAAATTGATCACATCCGAACGTTTCCGGGGCCGAATCCACTTTGAATTTGATAAATGCATTGCTTGTGAAGTATGTGTTCGTGTATGTCCTATAGATCTACCCGTTGTAGATTGGAAATTGCAAACTGATATTCGAAAGAAACGATTACTTAATTACAGTATTGATTTTGGAATCTGTATATTTTGCGGTAATTGCGTTGAGTATTGTCCAACAAATTGTTTATCAATGACTGAAGAATATGAACTTTCTGCCTATGATCGTCACGAATTGAATTATAATCAAATTGCTTTAGGTCGGTTACCGGTATCAATAATTGAAGATTACACAATTCGAACAATTTCTTCGAATTTACCTCAAATAAAAAATGTCTAAAACCTTCGATTCACAAAACATTTACAAATTCAAATCACAAAAGCTTTATAGGTTTTGGATCTAAAGAAAGGAATGAGGTTTTTGCTTGGTCAATACAAAAGAACGGCTGGTCGGTGAAAATCGCGGCTTATTTTTGATTAAAAATGGATTTCTATTTCGAATAATGATTTGAAAATATAAAGTTTGAACCTCTGCTTCGATTGCTTCGATAATAAGAGTAGTCCAATAACTGTATTTACATCAATCCAAATCAACCCGTTCCAATTTCATTCAATTAAGAAGTATCCTAAAAAAAAAGGATAACTTCGTTTTTCCTGGTCAGGTCAAAAAAGGCATGAAATATTTCGATTTTTTTTCTAAAATCAAATGGATTTACCTGGACCAATACATGATTTTCTTTTAGTCTTTCTGGGATTGGGTCTTATATTAGGAAGTCTGGCAGTAGTATTACTTCCGAATCCAATTTATTCGGCCTTTTCGTTGGGATGGGTTCTTTTTTGTATATCCTTATTCTATATTCTATCCAACTCCTATTTTGTAGCTGCTGCGCAGCTCCTTATTTATGTAGGAGCTATAAACGTTTTAATCATTTTTGCTGTAATGTTCATGAATGGGTCAGAATATTACAAAGATTTTCATCTTTGGACCGTTGGGGATGGAGTTACTTCAATAGTTTGTACAAGTCTTTTTATTTCACTAATTACTACTATTTCAGATACGTCCTGGTATGGGATTATTTGGACTACAAAATCCAATCAGATTCTAGAACAAGATTTGATAAGTAATAGTCAACAAATTGGAATTCATTTAGCAACAGATTTTTTTCTTCCATTTGAACTCATTTCAATAATTCTTTTAGTCGCTTTAATAGGTGCTATTGCTATAGCTCGTCAATAAGAAATCTTTCAAATGAGTAATTCAAATAGAATTAACGCAAAAGGAATGTTATAATTCGTTAATTTGAATTTATGTCTAAAAAATAGAATAAAAAGACTTTAATTTTATATTGATCTCTTACCAATCTATTCCATTATTCCATATTTCTTAGAATCGAATCGATTGAATTATTGTTCAGATTAAAAATGAATCAAAATTGATAAGGAGTTGGTTAATGATGCTCGAACATATACTTGTTTTGGGTGCTTACTTATTTTCTATTGGTATCTATGGATTAATCACAAGTCGAAATATGGTTAGAGCCCTTATGTGTCTTGAACTTATATTAAATTCAGTTAATATCAATTTTGTCACGTTTTCTGATATTTTTGATAATCGTCAATTAAGAGGAGATATTTTCTCAATTTTTGTTATAACTATTGCAGCCGCTGAAGCAGCTATTGGATCGGCTATTGTTTCATCAATTTATCGTAACAGAAAATCAACTCGTATTAACCAATCCAATTTGTTGAATAAATAGTATTAATAATATAAATGCTAATTTTGAATATTAATAAATAAATGAAAATTCGCATTAGCGGGTTTGATATGTCTATAGTAGGGTATAATCGTAGTTGCAAAAACATAAGAAATCCAAATATTTTGGCCCTCCCTCATAAATCAATTCGGAAGTAAATTGATTCTTATCACTCATTGATTCGTCTGGTATCTAACTATAGGATTCATTTTTAAGTTAGTTTACTAGACCGAAAATTTATGGCGTTCAAAAACGTATAGATCCAATGTCACATTCAGTAAAGATTTATGATACATGTATAGGATGTACTCAATGTGTCCGGGCGTGTCCCACGGATGTATTAGAAATGATACCCTGGGACGGATGTAAAGCTAAACAAATCGCCTCTGCTCCAAGGACCGAGGACTGTGTTGGTTGTAAGAGATGTGAATCCGCCTGTCCAACGGATTTTTTGAGCGTTCGTGTTTATTTATGGCATGAAACAACTCGCAGTCTCGGTCTAGCTTATTGATACATTCCATAAAAATCTACTTGAATCCATTTTCTTTTTTTTTTTTTTATCGAAAAAATCCGTGCTCAATTCAATTTGATTTTGAGCACGGATTTTTCTGGCCCAAGTGTATCTTGTCTTTACCACGAACCATTTTCCTTGCTTAACAATAATTGTAGTTTTACCAATATTTGCGGGTTGCTTCATTTTTTTTCTTCCACACAGGGGAAATAGAGTAATACACTGGTATACTATATGTATGTGTATATTAGAACTTCTTCTAACGACTTATGCATTCTGCTATCATTTTCAATCGGATGATCCACTAATTCAACTAATGGAGGATTATAAATGGATCCATTTTTTGGATTTCCATTGGAGATTAGGAATAGACGGACTCTCTATAGGACCCATTTTACTGACGGGATTCATCACCACTTTAGCTACTTTAGCGGCTTGGCCGGTTACTCGGGATTCGCGATTATTTCATTTCCTGATGTTAGCGATGTACAGTGGGCAAATAGGATTATTTTCTTCTAGAGATCTTTTACTTTTTTTCCTCATGTGGGAGTTAGAATTAATTCCCGTTTATCTACTTGTATCGATGTGGGGAGGAAAAAAACGTCTGTACTCAGCTACAAAATTTATTTTGTACACGGCAGGGGGTTCTGTTTTTCTTTTAATGGGAGTTCTGGGTATCGGTTTATATGGTTCTACTGAACCAACATTAAATTTTGAAATATTAGCCAACCGGCCCTATCCTGTGAACTTGGAAATACTATTTTATATTGGATTTTTTCTTGCTTTTGCTGTCAAATTGCCAATCATACCCCTACATATATGGTTACCCGATACCCATGGAGAAGCACATTATAGTACTTGTATGCTTCTAGCCGGAATCTTATTAAAAATGGGAGCGTATGGATTAGTTCGGATCAATATGGAATTATTTCCTCATGCTCATTCTATATTTTCCCCTTGGTTAATGGTAGTAGGCGCAATGCAAATAATCTATGCGGCTTCAACATCTCTCGGCCAACGGAATTTAAAAAAAAGAATAGCCTATTCCTCTGTATCTCATATGGGTTTCATAATTATAGGAATTGGTTCTATCACAGATATGGGTCTCAACGGAGCCCTTTTACAAATAATCTCTCATGGATTTATTGGCGCGGCGCTTTTTTTCTTGGCCGGAACAACTTATGATAGAATACGTCTTGTTTATCTTGACGAAATGGGCGGAATAGGTATTCCAATGCCAAAAATATTCACGATGTTCAGTAGCTTTTCGATGGCCTCTCTTGCATTACCTGGCATGAGTGGTTTTGTTGCTGAATTAATAGTTTTTTTTGGACTAATTACTAGTCCAAAATATCTTTTAATGACAAAACTCCCAATTACTTTTGTAATGGCAATTGGAATGATATTAACTCCTATTTATTTATTATCTATGTTACGACAGATGTTTTATGGATACAAGATATTTAATGGCCCAGACTCTTATTTTTTTGATTCTGGGCCGCGAGAGTTATTTCTTTCGGTTTCTATTTTTTTACCCGTACTCGGTATTGGTATGTACCCCGATTTCGTTCTTTCACTATCAGTTGAAAAGGTTGAAGTTATTCTATCTAATTCTTTTTTTAGATAATTTATAAATCTTATCATTTACAAAAGCGTTCGTTGTAAAATGGTACAATGACAAAGAGCCTGTCGAATCATATATGATTCGACAGGCTCTCGCCAATTAACACAAAGTTTTTTTATCTGATCTGCGTTGTACACCCTTTTATTACTATTTGCAATAACCCCCCTTTTTCTTTTTTTGAATTCAATTAGATGTTAATGTAAATGAACCATAACTATGTAGTCCTATTCCTAATAGATTGACTCCAAAATAGCATATCCAAATTATAAGAAATCCAATAGACGCTACAATTGCTGAATTTGTACCCTTCAGTTTTATATTTGTTCGAGTATGTAAATAAATTGAAAATATGATCCAAGTAATAAAAGCCCAAGTTTCCTTTGGGTCCCAACTCCAATAAGATCCCCATGCTTCGTTAGCCCATACTGCTCCAGAAAGAATTCCTATGGTTAAAAAGATAAATCCTAGACTAATAACTCGATAACTCCAATAATCCAATTTTTGAATGAACTGTGATCTATAATAATTCCTTGCGAAAAAAAAAGAAGTTTTTTGGAAAAAACCCCTTTGTTCATTCATGTATTCAATTTCGCCAAGGAAAAATGACTCATTTAAATTCAATAAATGATTACTCGTAGAAAAAAGCTTTCTCTTTTTTCTAACTGTAATGACTAGAAGTGATACTGATAATAATGATCCACCTAAAAGGGCCGCATAGCCTAATATCATCATACTTACGTGCATTATTAGCCACTCGGATTGAAGAGCGGGTACTAAGATTGTCGATTCGTGTATTTCAGTTAAAAGACCTGAAGTAGCAAAGCCCTGGGAAAAAATAGCACTTGGGCCAATTATTGTGCTTAGAATATTTTGGTTTTTTTTGAAATATGAAACTATATAAATAAAGGAAAAACTCCATGAAAGAAAAATTAACGATTCGTATAAATCACTTAGTGGAAAATGTCCCGAATAAATCCAACGAGAAATTAATAATCCTGTTATACAGAAAAAAGTCATTATCATGCCCGTTTTGGATGAATCATCTAGTTTTACGATTTCATCGACTAAAAAGGTTATCAAATGAATTGTAATTATAATTGAAACGATCGAAAAAGAAATATGAGTTAATATATGCTCTAAGGTTGAAAATATCATAAAATAAAGAGTTCCTTAATTATAAAATAGAAATTCGCAATTGAATTTATTATGGGATCCATTTTATTTTTTTAAGAGATAATATGCCGCCACTCGGACTCGAACCGAGATGCTCTAGCACTGCTTCCTAAGAGCAGCGTGTCTACCGATTTCACCATAGCGGCCTGTCTTGACCTCATAATAACCTATGAATAAATAATCGTCTAGATTTACGAATTTAATTGAGTGCAATATTTTTTAGGAAAGATTCGAATTGATGAATAAAAATTTGTTCAAATAGGTATTTGAAGGTTCATTCGTTTCGTTTAGGATTTTTGTTTTATTTTGTATTTTAGAATCTTCTCCACTCAACTCTTGTAAATCCTACTATGAATTAAGGAATAGAACCCTCCCTCAAAAACATTTTTTTTAATTAACTGTTTTTGATTTATTTGATTTCAAAAAGTGAAACCAAAAAGCCGTTTTATCAATGAACAAAAAAAACCTATTTTACATCATTCAAAATTTACACATATTTATCCAATTTGAATTGGGTAAGGTAAACAGAAAAATTATTATTCTCCATATGCTATAAGAGCGGAACGAATTCCATTCCTCGTTGAAGGAAATGGAATTCGGGAATTTGGTTTTTGAAGTGAAATGACTCCACTTTTGAGTCAGGCCGGTTTAGATTATTCCAACGTGTTATGTTTTATTACTTAGTTTATTTGTTTGTCGCACAAAAAAACTGTTTGAATTCCCGGTAGAAAGAGATTTACCTAAGGAAAATGCTTTTAACGCTGCCCGGTACCCCTTCTTTTTCCAAAAATTTTTACGAATACGCTTTTTTGATGCAGAAGTACGTTTTTTTGGAACTGCCATTTAAATAAAAATTAAGAGATTACTCATTGGTATAGCTGGATGTGAAAGACATCTATTGTTCAAAAAAATATGAGCTTTTCTGATTCACTATGTATTTCTTTTCTAGAAAATATTTTTTTCGAAAAATAGAAAAGAATAGATAAAATGGGTGAACAATATGGCAAAATAGCATAAAATAGTTCTAAAAATAGAAAAAAATCTGATTTTTAATAACTTGTCAAATCCGGGAAAAAATATGCCCAATTTGACTTGAATTTGAAAATTGGAAGGAAATTCGTAATTAATCTATTTCTTTCATATGATTTGACCAATTGTAACTTCTTGATTTGAATATTTGAAGTATTTAGCAGAAATTCAGAACGAATAAGTAAGAAGAAATAAAAATTCCAAAATTTTATTTAAGTTAGTACATATTTTCATTTTTTTCTTGACTCCTTTCAAAAGAGGTAAGGTCGGGTGAATTGGAAACCGTTAATATTAATTAAAAATTTTAAAAACCTTTTTTTATGGAACAGACATATCAATATGCGTGTATTTTACCTTTCATTCCACTTCTAGTTCCTATATTAATAGGAGTGGGACTTGTTATTTTTCCGACAGCAACAAAAAATCTTCATCGTATGTGGGCTTTTCCAAGTATTTTATTGTTAAGTATAGTCATGATTTTTTCAATTAATCTGTCTATTCAGCAAATAAATAGCAGTTATATCTATCAATATGTATGGTCTTGGACCCTCGATAATGATTTTTCTTTAGAATTTGGCTGCTTGATTGATCCACTTACTTCTATTATGTTGATGTTAATCACTACTGTTGGAATTATGGTTCTTATTTATAGTGATAATTATATGGCTCACGATCAAGGATACTTGAGATTTTTTGCTTATATGAGTTTTTTCAGTACTTCCATGTTGGGATTAGTTACTAGTTCAAATTTGATACAAATTTATATTTTTTGGGAATTGGTTGGAATGTGTTCCTATCTATTAATAGGGTTTTGGTTCACACGACCTCCTGCGGCAAATGCTTGTCAAAAAGCGTTTGTAACTAATCGTGTAGGGGATTTT